CTTAAATCATTTTTATGGTTCCCTATTTTAGGAACCATATGAATAATGGAGAAACTCCATGAAAGGAACATTAATGATTCATATAAATCACTTAACGGGAAATGTCTCGAATAAATCCAACGAGTAACTAATAATCCTGTTATACAGAAAAAAGTGGCTATCATGCCTTTTTCTGACGGATCACATAGTCCTACGATTTCATGGACTAATAAAGTCACCAAATAAATCGTAATGACAATTGAAATGATCGAAAAAGAGATGTGAGTGAATATATGTTCTAAAGTCGCAAATATCATAAAAAAAAATCATTAAAAAAAAGAGGGGTCCCTCAATTACGGAATGTAAATTCCGAATTAAATTCATTATAGGATCTAATGTGTCCTTTTTAGAGGATGCCGCCACTCGGACTCGAACCGAGATGCTCTAGCACTGCTTCCTAAGAGCAGCGTGTCTACCGATTTCACCATGGCGGCTTGATCGAAATAATAATAGCCCATATGATGTTCAATCGTCGAGATTGAAAGATTCAATGCAATATATTTTAGGAAACGTTAGAATCGATGAATAAAGACTCGTTCAAATTAATATTTGAACTTCAATAATCCTTAGTATCCCGGTATGGTGTCATTTTTAACAACAGGCTTTCACGTAGTATAAGTTCTTCTGGAACAGTTGGAACTAGATGGTTATGTCCTCAGTTGAGGTCTAGAACTAAGAATTGTCCCTTTTTTATATCATTTTTTGATGATTCATTTCTCATTTATCTGATTTCATGGATCGGAAATGAAAAAAGATTCATTTTTCACTGAACAAAAGAAAATAAATAGGATTTTTTATGTATCACAATTGGATAACTACATCCAAGGGATTTCTATAAATATTTAGATAGTTTGGTATCAAAACTGTATTAATGGTTGGGATCCTCATTGTATACATAATTCGTGTGAGGATTTACCGAACCAATTAGGTATTGGGCTGCACATAAAACAAAAGAGTTTCAATCTCTATTGGAATTCTACGCTATGTACTTTACTTATAAATAAAGTATATTCTATATAAAATAGATTGATCGATCCTACGGTCCAAACATAGGATCTATTTTGGATTAAGGAAGATTGAATTATTCTTCGTACATAAATATCGACCTAAAGGGGATCCGGGGAGTTTTTATTGATTGGGTCGAAACAAGAGGGAATCTATGTAGTGATTCGGAGAGTTACAAAGCAAAGTCTTAAAATATATATTTCAATCAATTAGTTTCAAGTATCCATTCATTTTTACTACTGTCGTTCATACTTGTTTCAGATCTTCCAAAAATCTTAATGATGTATAACTATTGGAGATACATAATCGAATAAACTTCTTCCTAAAAAAAGAAACTTCTTCCTAAAAAAAATCTTTTTTTTTGGGGGGGGGAAATAACAACCCCCATCTCGCGAATTATCAAAATCTACTATAAATGAAAAGTGAAACCTTGTATTTTGTGTTTAACTATTTCTTTTTTGTTGTTGTTTGAAAAACAACAACAAAAAAGAAATAGTACCGTTCTTAGAACCCAATAGACAGAATAATTCTTATTCTACATACCACAACAGCCGGTTCAGTTCTATCTCATATAGATGAGTTCAAAACATTAGTTAATGTGAATTATTCATCTTATAAATCATCCAATTCATCGAGTCATGTCGATTCAGATTATTCCAAGGCTTTATTACTTGTTTGTCGCACAAAAAAACTTTTTGAATGCCCGGTAGAAATAGATTTAGCTAAAGATAAAGCTTTTACCGCCGCCCAATATCCCTTTTTCTTCCAAATATTTCTACGAATACGCTTTTTTGAGATAGAAGTACGTTTCTTTGGAACCGCCATTTTCAAATAAAGAAGTTACTTTTATAGTTGGATGTGAAAGACATGTATTGTTCAAAATGGATCGTTCTTGCTATTCATTATCTATATTTATTCCATAGCGGATACTTCCTTCATAACATACAAAAATATAGATACGTGTGCATCACATAGAGTACACTAGGGATAAAAAAAGAAATAGAAAAAAGAAAAACGATGTGATTTTCAAAGGAATTTTTTTTTGTTCCACATCTCTATTACATACAATGCCCGAAGAAAGAAGAATTCGTACTAATTTGTACCTTCATATCTTCATTCCGATCTATGTCTATGAGGTCCGCTACCATAGAAATCGAACCGGTTGTTGTTGATAAGAATCAAAAGGGGTTCCAATTCATATCTCAATCTCAGTCTATTTATATCTCGTTGTCTTACATTGAATAAATCGAAAAGCTTAAGAATCCTTACCTAATTTAAGAAAATAATAATTTAAAATTTTTCTATTAATTGACCAAGCTCGAGGATAGAGTACTCATAATTTAAATGAAAATGGGATTGGTAGTTAATCTGTTAAACGATACATTACTTGAGAAAGGTAATTTTAGTAATCTCTTATTTCAGTTCTATGCGAAGTGACGAGTATCATAGGATTTCCTATAAACATAAGTTTATTTTATTGGAATAGAAGCCAATCAATCAGTTCTACAATGAATTAATTAATGACTCCGAATAAACTAACTAAAATAACTAGTATTTTATTGGGTCGAGTTATTGGCGGATTCTATGATCCATATCCCAATAGAGTACTTTTACCTTTTTTTGGTGTCATTCCTTTTCCTTACTATTTACTATATGGATATCAATCGCCGTAATAGTGGAATGATTGAAAATCTCATATTCTTTCTTTATCTTAATAAATATCTTAGTTAATAACTAAATGGTCAGTTTTAACCAGTGACTTGGTCATTTGAACAATTGTAACTTCTTGATTTAAATTTCTTTTTATTCAATACGATATTTGGGAAAGAATCGGAATAATTAAGAATTCAAAATCCTATTTGAGTTCTTTTCTATCTTGATTTTTATTTATTTATTTGACTTCCGAAAGAGAGAAGAGCTGGTGAATCGGAAACAATTAATAAGAATAAAAAAAGTTTGATTTTCTTATGGAACATACATATCAATATGCATGGATCATACCTTTCGTTCCACTTCCAGTTACTATGTCAATAGGATGGGGACTTCTGCTTGTTCCGACTGCAACAAAAAATCTTCGTCGTATGTGGGCTTTTCCTAGTGTTTCATTGCTAAGTATAGTTATGGTTTTTTCGGCCGATCTGTCTATTCAGCAAATCAATGGCAGTTCTATCTATCAATTTCTATGTTCTTGGACCATCAATAATGATTTTTCTTTAGAGTTCGGCCACTTGATCGACCCACTTACTTCTATTATGTCAATACTAATCACTACTGTTGGAATCATGGTTCTTATTTATAGTGACAATTATATGTCTCATGATCAAGGATATTTGAGATTTTTTGCTTATATGAGTTTTTCCAATACTTCTATGTTGGGATTAGTTACTAGTTCCAATTTGATACAAATTCATATTTTTTGGGAACTGGTGGGAATGTGTTCGTATCTATTAATAGGTTTTTGGTTCACACGACCAATTGCAGCCAATGCTTGTCAAAAAGCGTTTGTAACTAATCGTGTAGGGGATTTTGGTTTATTATTAGGAATCTTAGGTTTTTATTGGATAACAGGTAGTTTGGAATTTCGGGATTTGTTCGAAATCTTCAATAACTTGATCCATAATAATGGGGTCAATTCTTTATTTGCTACTCTGTGTGCCTCCCTATTATTCCTTGGTGCAGTTGCTAAATCCGCACAATTTCCCCTTCATGTATGGTTACCTGATGCCATGGAGGGGCCCACTCCTATTTCGGCTCTTATACATGCTGCTACTATGGTAGCAGCGGGAATTTTTCTTGTCGCTCGGCTTCTTCCCCTTTTCACAGTCATACCTTACATAATGAATCTCATTTCTTTGCTAGGTATAATAACGGTACTATTAGGAGCTACTTTAGCTCTTGCTCAAAAAGACATTAAGAGAAGTTTAGCCTATTCTACAATGTCTCAATTGGGTTATATTATGTTAGCTCCAGGGATAGGTTCTTATCGAGCTGCTTTATTCCATTTAATCACCCATGCCTATTCGAAAGCATTATTGTTTTTAGGATCCGGATCGATTATTCATTCAATGGAACCCATTGTTGGATATTCTCCAGATAAAAGTCAGAACATGGTTCTTATGGGTGGTTTAACCAAATATGTGCCAATTACAAAAACGACTTTTTTATTAGGTACACTTTCTCTTTGTGGTATTCCACCTCTTGCTTGTTTTTGGTCCAAAGATGAAATTCTTAATGATAGTTGGTTGTATTCACCTATTTTCGCGATAATAGCCTGTTCCACAGCAGGATTAACTGCATTTTATATGTTTCGGATGTATTTACTTACTTTTGAGGGGCATTTACACGTTCGGTTTCAAAATTACAGTGGCACTAAAAATAGCTCGTTCTCTTCAATATCTATATGGGGAAAAGAAGGACCGAAACCAGTTAACAAAAATGTACTTTTCTCAGTAATGAATAATAATAAAAAGGTTTCCCTTTTTTCGAAGAAGATATATCAAATTGATGGGGATATACGAAATCTGATGCGATCCTTTAGTACTCATTTTGACAATAAAGACACTTCCATGTATCCCTGTGAATCGGACAATACTATGCTATTTTCTCTACTTGTATTGGTCCTATTTACTTTGTTTGTTGGATCCATAGGAATTCCTTTCGATCAAGTAGGAATGGATTTGGATATATTATCGAAATGGTTAATCCCATCGATAAACCTTTTACATCAAAATTCGAACTATTCTGTGAATTGGTATGAATTTGTGACAAATGCAATTTATTCAGTCAGTATAGCCTATTTCGGAATATTCATAGCGTCTCTTTTATATGGGTCTGTTTATTCATCTTTTCAGAATTTAGAATTAATTAATTCATTTGTTAAAATAGGTCCTAAGAGACTTTTCTTGGACCGAATAATAAATGTAATATACAATTGGTCATATAATCGTGGTTACATA